GCATTTCGAACAGGCATGAATACAGCATCTATAGGGTAACTTCCATCTTGAGAGTCATTTATGGGTTCCATACGATATCCGCGATCTCTCTTGATTTGTAATCCAATACACAAATCAATTGGTTCCGTCAGGTTAGCTATATGTTGTGTCGTGTCAACTATTTCTACGGAAGGTGGTGAGATAATATCTTGAGCGGTTACGTATCTAGGACCCCTTACGCAAATTGACGCGTCTCTAACTCCATAGAGATTACTTCTCAATACAATTTCTTTCAAATTTTGTAAGATTTCATGTACTGATTCCTCAATACCTACTATCGTAGAATATTCATGTGGCACCTTCTTAGATTTTGCACGTGTGATACATGTTCCTTCTATTTCTCCAAGTAAGGCCCTTCGCATGGCAATACCGATGGTATCAGCTTGACCTTTCATAAGTGGTGACAGAATGAAACGACCATAATAAAGACGCTTACTGTCTACTCTTGATTCAACACACTTCCACTGTAGTGTTCGAGTGGATCCTGCTACTTCCTCTCGAACCATACTATACTAGTATTATTATTTGATCATTTATTTCTCTTGAAATCGGTTTAATTCTTATTTCTACACACGTCTTTTTTTAGGAGGTCGACATCCATTATGTGGCATAGGTGTTACATCACGTACGAAGCTTAATAATATACCACTTCTACGAATGGCTCGTAATGCTGCATCTCTTCCGAGACCAGGACCCTTTATCATAACTTCTGCTCGTTGCATACCCTGATCAACCACTGTACGAATAGCATTTACCGCTGTGGCTTGAGCAGCATAAGGTGTTCCTCTTCTTGTGCCTTTGAATCCAGAAGTACCGGCGGAGGCCCAAGAAACTACCCGACCTCGTACATCTGTAACAGTTATAATGGTATTGTTGAAACTCGCTTGAACATGAATAACGCCTTTTGGTATTCTACGTCCATTCTTACGTGAACCAATACGCCCATTCCTACGTGAACCAATTCTTGGTATAGCTTTTGTCATATTTTATCATCGCATATTTATGAGTCAGAAATATACAAAAAGAAAAGATACGGGGATACCCATTTCATGTTAAAACGGATCCTTTGCCTTATTTTTACATATTTTATTTTTGAATTTTGGAAAGTAAAGTTCTTTTTTAGAAGAATTACCCTTGTCTCTGTTTATGTTTCGGATTGGAACAAATCACTATAATTCGTCCACGCCTGCGAATCAGTCGGCATTTTTCACAAATTTTACGAACGGAAGCCCTTATTTTCATATTTTTTATTCCTTACCTTAATTCTGAATCCACTTCTTGGAAGAGAATAAGTCTCTTGAATTTTTTTTTTTAACTTCAAATTGTATACCCATGGTTAAAAAAATAACCTAATCGTTCGAATCTTTGTTGCGAAGTCGATAAATTATACGTCCCCTGGTTGAATCATAACGACTTACTTCAATTTTTACTCTATCTCCCGGTAGTATCCGTATAAAACTGCGGCGGATCCTCCCTGAAACATATCCTAGAATTAGATCTTCATTATCTAAACGGACCCGGAACATACCGTTGGGAAGTGATTCAGTAATTAAACCCTCATGAATCAATTTTTGTTCTTTCATTCCAGGTAACCTCCTTGAAGTATCAACTAATGGAGGAAGAGTTATATAACTCACTTTTCCTCTCTATTTTACAAATAGGAAGTTAGAGATCAAATTCGGATACCAGAGGTGGAAGATTACCATATATAACACAAAATTTCTCCTCCAATTCTTTCTAGTCGAGCTTCTCGATCTGTTATTATACCTCGAGAAGTAGAAAGAATTACAATTCCCATTCCACCTAAAATCTTAGGAATTCGTTGATAGTTGGAATAAATTCGTAAGCCGGGCCGGCTGATACGCTTTAAAATGGTTCTAGTTTTATATATTCCTTTTCTGGTTTTTCTATGTCGCAGAGTTGAAACCAAGAAATATTTGTTACTCTCCTGATGTTTCCGAACGTTTTCAATAAAACCTTCTCGTAGAAGTATTTTAACAATGTTTTCGGTGATATTTGTAGATGCTATTCGAACCCTTCCTTTTTTATCCGTGTCAGCATTTCTTATAGAAGTTATTAGATCGGCAATAGTGTCCCTACCCATGACGAACTAGAATTATAGGTTCCTCCAAATTTTGATATAATCAACATGTTTCCTTTTTTTTTCTTTTTTTTTTTTTATAAAGTATATACGTGAGACACAATCTACTAATTTGATCTATTTCAGATACCCTACTATATCATAGTCTCATCTACTACTATTTATAATACTTCGGGAGCTAATGAAACTATTTTAGTAAAATTTAACTGTCTCAATTCTCGAGCGATCGCACCAAAAACTCGAGTTCCTTTTGGATTTCCTTCTTGATCAATGACAACTGCAGCATTGTCGTCATATCGTATTATCATACCGTTTTCACGTTTGAGTTCTTTACATGTACGTACAATTACAGCTCTAATTACTTCTGATCTTTCTAGAGGCATATTGGGAACTGCTTCTTTGATTACAGCAACAATAACATCACCAATATGAGCATATCGGTGATTACCAGCTCCTATGATTCGAATACACATCAATTTTCGAGCTCCGCTGTTATCCGCTACATTCAAAAGGGTCTGAGGTTGAATCATATCATTTTTATTTCAATCTGTTATTTCAATGCAAAAGTATGAAAGAAAAAAAAAAAAGAAATATTGTCCGTCCAGAAATAAATAAACCCGCGGTTGTTTTTTCATCCCCAATACCCCTTTTTGTTTTTTTGTTTAGTTCTACATCTCTATCCTGAAATAATAAATTGAGTTCGTATAGGCATTTTGCGCGCAGCTATTGTGATAGCTGCTCTAGCTACAGTTTCTGATACTCCACCCATTTCATAAAGTATTCGACCCCGTTTAACAACGGATACCCAATATTCAGGGGATCCCTTCCCCGAACCCATACGTGTTTCTGCGGGTCTTACTGTAACAGGTTTGTCGGGAAATATACGTACCCATATTTTTCCATCACGACGCACATATCGTGTCATTGCTCTTCGCCCTGCTTCTATTTGTCTAGCTGTAATCCAAGCAGGTTCAAGTGCCTGAAGAGCGTATCTGCCGAAACAAATATGATTGCCTCGACAAGATATTCCTTTCATTCTTCCTCTATGCTGTTTACGAAATCTGGTTCTTTTGGGGTTATAGTCGATGGTTGTTTCTTAATTCCATCTCTACTGCAGAACCGGACATGAGAGTTTCTTCTCATCCAGCTCCTCGCGAATGAAAGGATTCTAATTCAATAATATTATAGATACACATTAATAGATAATACACCAAGTAATGGCTTTTATTGATATTTAATTTCTTACATAAGAAGGAAGATGTAGATACAAGATATACAATACAGCTATACGTGTGTGTACATTTATGTATCTTTATAGATAATGTAATGTTTCTCTTTTTTTTTTTTTATAACATAACGAATCCTTTCCTTATTTTTTTTTTTACCTCTATCAAATTACGACAAAGGATTGTAATCCAATAAATAGAGGTTTCGCGGGCGAATATTTACTCTTTCCTGTTTCATTCGAAGATTCAATTCATAACCTCTCAGAATAAATCAATTTTTTCTTGGTCCGCTCCGCCATCCCACCCAATGAATTATTAGGATTCGTTTTCAATAGAAGCCTATGCAGTCACAGGTTCTGTCGTTCCCATAGCTTCTCCATTAATGGTTAGGTCCGAACTTTGCAATGGAGCTTCCAACAAAATTCGTTCCCAAGTCAATTTCCTCAGTTTTTATTAACCTGAAGGCTCTTTATTATTTTATTCTATTTAAAATTATTTCATTTTAAAATTCTTATATTTATAATTATCTTATCAGTATTGATTATCAGTATTGATGCTTTATCACACTGCCTTTTATGACGTGATTCATAGACCATACATATTGGAATCATATATCATTGATATTTTTGTTCTTTCTTTCTATCATCCTTCCATTTATCCACATCCCTTTATTTATTTTTTTTTTTTACAACCCATAATCAGATCTATTTTTTGTTGAAAGAATTTCAGTTGCTACAACCATATGATAGATCCACTCATTCATATAGTGACTGTTTCTTGGGATCTCGACAATACGAAGCAATAAGTTGGTTATTAGTTTATTTTATATAATTACAAAGTTTATAGCAGGGGTCAGTTTATTTATTTTTTTTTTTGAATCCCAACTTGAAACTATAAAGAAAAAACTAACGAGTCACACACTAAGCATAGCAATTATACCAAATGATCAATCGAATTTTTATTTAACCTTATAGAATTAGAATTGTTCTTTTTTTTTTTTAACGAAAAAAGAGCGAAAGAGTTTGTCATTTTTTGTTTTATCACTGGACAGAATGGGAAGACAAGGTTGATTATTTCTCGTCTACAAATATCCAAATTTTTATACCTAATACTCCATAAATAGTTCGAATTGTATAGGAACAATGATCAATTTTAGCGCGAATTGTTTGTAGGGGAACTCTGCCCTCTCTGATCCATTCAACACGTGCAATTTCTTTTCCGTCGATACGGCCTGCTATTTGCACTTGAATTCCTTTTGTATCCGTTTGTTCAGTTAATTCAATAGCTTTTTTCATTGCTTTTCGAAACGAAACTCTATTTTTTAATTGTAAAGCTATATATTCTGCAAGAATATTAGGTTGTCCATAAGGTTTTTCAACTCTTGTGATAGCAATGTTGAGTCTCCGGTTTACAGAATTAAACTCCTTTTGTACATTCATCTGTAATTCTTCGATTCCTCGTGTTTGCCCCTCTATTAATAAATTTGGGAATCCAATATAGATTATGACTTGGATCAAATCGATTTTTTTTTGAATTGTTATACGTGCAATTCCTTCGAAACCTGAGGAGATTTTCCTATTTTTTTGTACATAGTTCTTGATACAATTCCGTATTTTTGCATCTTCCTGTAGGTC